TTCGATTATAAACGATGGAATCGCCCATTACGATACATAAAAAATAATAGATTTGAAAGGACTGCAAGAAAAGAAATGTCACAATATTTTTTTTATACATGCCGAAGTGATGGAAAAGAAAGAATCTCTTTTACGTATCCGCCTAGCTTGTCAACTTTTGGAGAAATGATACAAAGAAGGATGTCCCTGCCCACACTAGAAAAACTCTCTTCGGATGAACTGTACAATCATTGGGTTTATACTAACCAACACAAAAATAACAACTTAAACAACGAGTTTTTAAATAGAATTGAGGCTCTAGATACGGGATTTTTTTCTCTAGATATACTCGAAAAAAGTACTAGATTGTGTAATGATAAGACTAGAAAATATTACTTGCCTAAAATGTATGATCCCATTTTGAATGGGTTATATCGGGGAACAATCAAAAAAAAAATTTCACCTTCAATCATAAATAAAATTTCGTTAGAAAATTTCATAGAGACAATGGAAATTAATAAGATTCATAGTCTCCTTCTTCCTGATACTGATTACCAAGAGGTTGAACAGAAAATAGACCGATTTGATAAAAAAACTTTTTCAACGGAAAATCGTCATTTATTTACTTTAATCAGTAAATTGGATAGAGAATCGGGATCGAGTTTAAATTGGAAGGGCCTCTCTTTATTTTCAGAAAAAGAACAAGGAAGGATTGGTTCAGAAAAAAGAGCCCAATTTTACAAATTTTTATTGAATACAATTCTAACTAGCCCTAATGGTCAAAAAACAAAACAAAAATTTGTAATAAAAGAAATCAGTAAAAAAGTCCCTAGATGGTCATACAAACTTATTACCGAATTGGAATTCCTGTCTATAGATATAAATTATAAATAGAAATAAAAAAAGTAGTAAATTAATAAAAGGATTGCTACAAAAAAGAAATACCAGAAAAGATAAGAAGAAATGCGCCCACCACCTACAGATTTGATACCTTCACCTACAAAGAAACTCAAAACACCAACTCCATTAGTAATTCCATCAATTACCCGTCTATCAAAAAAAGAAGTTAAATCAGCCAATCCTCTTATTCCCCCAATAAAGAATCTTGCATAAAAAAAATCTATGTAACCACGATTATATGACCACTCATATATACCATTTATTATTTTGTCCAAAAGAATTCTTTTAGGACCTGTTTTAACAAAAGAGTTAATTAAGTCCCAATTTTGCAAAGATGAATAAACAGGTTTATATAAAAAAAAGGCTATAAATATTCCAAAAAGAGCTATACTAACTGAAAAAAGAGCATCTTTCAAAAATTCATACCAATCTATTGAATTATTCAAATTTTGATGTAAAAGGTTTATAGACGGCATTAACCATTTTGATAATATGTCCAAATACACTCCTTCTTGATTGAAAGGAATTCCTAGGGATCCAACGAACAACGTAAATAGAACCAATACAAGTATAGGAAATAACATAGTATTATCCGATTCATAAGGATACGAAAAAATCTTTTTATTTCCAAAATGGGTAATAGTAATAAAGGGTTGTGTGATATTTGTTGCATTCTGATCAATTAGATACGTTTTTTTTGAAAAAAAAGAAAAAAAATCATGATTTTTCATTTTTAATAACGTTAATAAACGAAAATTCTTGTTAAATCTTTTTGAATCTTCTTTACCCCATAGAGATATTGAATAGAAGGGAGTATTTTTTTTGCCACTATAATTTTGAAAATGAACGTTTAAATGTCCGTCAAAGGTAAGTAAATAGATTCGAAACATATAAAATGCGGTTAATCCCGCTGTAAACCAAGCTATTATTGCGAAAATTGGTGAATACAACCAAGTATCATTAAGAATTTCATCTTTTGACCAAAAACAAGCAAGAGGCGGAATACCACAAAGAGAAAGTGTACCTAATAAAAAAGCGGTTTTGGTAATTGGGACATGTTTTGTTAAACCCCCCATATAAACCATATTCTGACTTTTATTTGGAGAATATCCAACAAGAGTTTCCATTGAATGAATAACGGATCCAGATCCTAAAAACAATAATGCTTTCGAATAAGCATGAGTAATCAAATGAAATAAAGCACTTCGATAAGACCCCATACCTAAAGCTAACATCATATAACCCAATTGAGACATTGTGGAATAGGCTAAACCTCTCTTAATGTCTTTTTGAGCAAGGGCAAAAGTAGCCCCGAATAATATTGTTATTATTCCTACCAAAGAGATGAAATTCATTATGTGAGGGATGACTATGAAAAGAGGAATAAGCCGAGCTACAAGAAAAATGCCCGCAGCTACCATAGTAGCAGCATGTATAAGAGCCGAAATAGGAGTAGGCCCCTCCATGGCATCCGGTAACCATACATGAAGGGGAAATTGTGCAGATTTAGCAACCGCACCGGCAAATAATAGAACGGCACAGAAAGTAACAAATAAAAAATTGACGTCATTATGATTATTAGAAATAAAGTTATTGAATATTTTGAATAAATCTCGAAATTCGAAACTTCCTGTTATCCAATAAAAACCTAAAATTCCTAATAATAAACCAAAATCCCCAACACGGTTAGTTACAAATGCCTTTTGGCAAGCATTTGCAGCAACAGGCCGTGTGAACCAAAACCCTATTAATAGATATGAACACATTCCTACCAATTCCCAAAAAATATAAATTTGTATCAAATTAGAACTAGTAACTAATCCTAACATAGAAGCACTGAAAAAACTCATATAAGCGAAAAATCTCAAATATCCTTGATCATACGACATATAATTATCACTATAAATAAGAACCATAATTCCAATAGTAGTGATTAATATTGACATAATAGAAGTAAGCGGGTCGATCAAATAACCAAATTCTAAAGAAAAATCATTATTGATGATCCAAGACCATACATATTGATAGATAGAACTGCCTTTTATTTGCTGAATAGACAGATTGATCGAAAAAACCATGACTATACTTAACAAAAAAACACTTTGAAAAGCCCACATACGGCGAAGACTCTTTGTTGCCGACGGAAAAAGAAGAAGTCCTGCTCCTATTAACATAGGAACTGGAAGTGGAAGGAAAGGTATTATCCACGAATATTGATATGTCTGTTCCATAAAAAAGTTTTTTATTCTTAATTGATTGTTTCCGATTTACCGGATCCTACCCCCTTTCAATTTCAAAACAAAAGGGGTCAATAAAAAAATCAAGAGATGTACTAACTTAAAGATATTTTTCGAATTTTATATATTATCTGGGTCTTTCCAAAAGACTTTAAATATTAAAATAAAGAAGTTACAATTGGGCAAATGATATGACCAACTTGCTCATAAAAAGCGAATTTAGTTATTAACTAATATTTTTCTTAAAACAACGAAACTACAAAATTTCATTATTATTAGATCACTTTATATTCATAAAGTAATGATAAAAAATTACACTAAAAAGAGTCTGATATGAATCGATATGAATCATAGGATTAACTAAGGTACAATTTTTGTAATAATCTCGCCTTTTAGTCAGTTTGTTGCAAATCATTAACTAGTTTCATTATGAATTCATTATGAAACTGATTGATTAGTTTCCGTTTCAATAAAAAAACTTTTATAGGAAACGCTATAATTTATAGGAAACACTATCATATCTAACATTTTCTATTTTCTATAAGATTTATTTTTAGATTTATCAAAAGGGAATAAAATCAAATTTAATAAAAAATAACTAAGTTTTTTTAACAAAACGTGTATCTTTTAACAGATTAATTACTTTAATTACTAGTTTGATTCGAATTTGAAAATAGAATTTTGAAGTATTCTTTACTCAAGTTTGACCAATTAATAGAAAAAATTAAAGTTTTCATTAGGCAATGGGTTCTTAAATCCTTCGGTCTTTTTTATGTAGAAAAATTTTTTAATTTTTCTAGTAAGGTTTTGTAAGATTTTCGCATATTTTTTATATATTTTATCTATATATATATATTTTTTTTCTTTTATCTAGATAATAATAATATCTATTATCTAATTTTTGTTTAGAGAATCGCTAGATAATGAATAGATTCGTTTTGACCAATAGATGTCTTTCACATCCAACTACAACAACGAGTAACCTCTTAATTTTTAAATGGCAGTTCCAAAAAAACGTACTTCTATATCAAAAAAGCGTATTCGTAAAAATATTTGGAAAGGGAAGGGATATTGGGCAGCCTTAAAAGCGTTGTCATTAGGTAAATCTCTTTCTACCGGAAACTCAAAAAGTTTTTTTGTGCGACAAAAAAAGTCCTAAAAAAAAACAGTGGAATAATCCAAATATAAAATATAAAAATAGGCCCAGTTCGTTCTTAATAGGAAATTAACAAACCTATTGTTTGTGGCTAATCAATATGAACTAGAACTCGCTTCGCTATTAGGATATGTATAATAAGAATTCTTCGGTTTAGGAGTTAGTAAATTCTAAAAAGCTTTTGAAAAAAGAATAAAGACAAGATACAAAACTTGAGCCTTTAGTTAGTATATTTTCTTGTTTTGGAGATGGGGAGTCTTTTTTCCCCATCAACCCATTTGTCACAATTACAATAATTGACGTTTTTCTATATATATAGAAATCTACATATATGAAGAAGGGTAAAAAAGAGATCTTTAGTTAAAATTAATACATCGTTGAAATGAATTTATATTGAAAATATTTTGTGTAACTTTCTGACTTCTTTTTTATCTTAATTTCTCTGAATTAATCTATTAGAATCTCTCTTTCAACCCAACCGACAAAAGTCTGGAATTTTATTTTTTGTCCGAATTAATGTGCAGGTTTTGAGTAATAAATAAGAAGTTTTTTTTTTTTTGTTCATTGGTAAAAAAAATTTTCACTTTTAGGAAATAATATAAATGATAATATTTTATGAAAAAAAATAAATAAATCTTTTCTAGTTCTATCAATAACTAGAGGGTTGAAGTTTATAGTTTTAATTTAGAATTATAGAAGAGCATAAATTACACCAAAGCACTAAGGGA